GTTAATGTAGCTTAAACCTTTAAAGCAAGGCACTGAAAATGCCTAGATGAGTGAGCTCACTCCATAGACACAAAGGTTTGGTCCTGGCCTTCTTATTAGTTTTCAGTGAGCTTACACATGCAAGTATCCGCGCGCCAGTGAAAATGCCCTTCAAATCATTACTGACCATAAAGGAGCGGGTATCAAGCACACACCTATGTAGCTCACAACACCTTGCTTAGCCACACCCCCACGGGATACAGCAGTGATAAAAATTTAGCCATAAACGAAAGTTTGACTAAGCTACGCTAACACAGGGTTGGTAAATTTCGTGCCAGCCACCGCGGCCATACGATTAACCCAAATTAATAAGCATCGGCGTAGAGCGTGTTTAGGAGTCGACACACAAATAAAGTTAAATTAAATCTAAGCCGTAAAAAGCTAAGGATTAGACAAAAATAACCCACGAAAGTGACTTTACCAGCTCTGAATACACGATAGCTAGGACACAAACTGGGATTAGATACCCCACTATGCCTAGCCCTAAACCTCAATGGCTGCTAACAAAGCCATTCGCCAGAGAACTACTAGCAAAGGCTTAAAACTCAAAGGACTTGGCGGTGCTTTACATCCCCCTAGAGGAGCCTGTCCCATAATCGATAAACCCCGATAAACCTCACCACCACTAGCTAATTCAGCCTATATACCGCCATCTTCAGCCAACCCTTAGAAGGTCCAAAAGTGAGCTCGATCATAACCATAAAAAAGTTAGGTCAAGGTGTAGCCCATGTGGTGGTCCAAGATGGGCTACATTTTCTCTCAGAGAACAATCAAACTAACGGACGTTATTATGAAATAAATGACTAAAGGAGGATTTAGTAGTAAATTAAGATCAGAGAGCTTAATTGAATTAGGCCATGAAGCACGCACACACCGCCCGTCACCCTCCTCAAATACCCATAATTATCTTACCACAAACAATTTTAATAACGTATGAGAGGAGACAAGTCGTAACAAGGTAAGCATACTGGAAAGTGTGCTTGGATCACTCAAAGTGTAGCTTAACATAAAGCGCCTGGCCTACACCCAGAAGATTTCATGTTCATTGACCACTTTGAACTAAGCCTAGCCCGACCCGACCCAAACAAAACTACCACACACAACTAAACTAAAACATTTACCCACCTATTAAAAGTATAGGAGATAGAAATTGAACTCAGGCGCTATAGAGACAGTACCGTAAGGGAAAGATGAAAGATTAAATTACAGTACAAAACAGCAAAGATTAACCCTTATACCTTTTGCATAATGAATTAACTAGAACAATCTGACGAAGCGAACTGCAGCCAGAAGTCCCGAAACCGGACGAGCTACCTACAAGCAGTCTAAAGGACGACTACTCATCTATGTGGCAAAATAGTGAGAAGACTTGAAGGTAGGGGTGAAAAGCCAACCGAGCCCGGTGATAGCTGGTTGTCCAGGATAGAATTTTAGTTCTACCTAAAATTTACTAAAAAGAAACATTAATCCCTATGTAAACTTTAGAGGTACTCAAAAGAGGTACAGCTCTTTTGACACAGGATACAACCTTAGCTAGAGAGTAAGCATTTCACAATCCATAGTAGGCCTAGAAGCAGCCACCAATTAAGAAAGCGTTAAAGCTCAACACTATTAAACTCGTTAATACCCTTAAAATTAGCCATCTCCTAGACCTAATACTGGACTATTCTATTTTTTAATAGAAGAAATAATGTTAATATAAGTAACAAGAATTATTTCTCCCTGCATAAGCTTATATCAGAACGGATGCCCACTGATAGTTAACAACTAGATAAACTAAACCCACTAACCAGAACCTTATCAAACCCATTGTTAACCCAACACAGGCATGCTTAAAGGGAAAGATTAAAAGAAGTAAAAGGAACTCGGCAAACACAGACCCCGCCTGTTTACCAAAAACATCACCTCTAGCATATTAAGTATTGGAGGCACTGCCTGCCCAGTGACACACGTTCAACGGCCGCGGTACTCTGACCGTGCAAAGGTAGCATAATCATTTGTTCCTTAATTAGGGACTTGTATGAATGGCCACACGAGAGTCTAACTGTCTCTTTCTTCCAATCAGTGAAATTGACCTCCCCGTGAAGAGGCGGGGATAATCCTATAAGACGAGAAGACCCTATGGAGCTTAAATTAACTAACTTAATAATATAAATATCCACCCTACGGGCTTAACCTAGCATTTTTATGAGTTAACAATTTTGGTTGGGGTGACCTCGGAGAACAAGAAAACCTCCGAATGATACTATGACTCAGACCTCACCAGTCAAAGTCTGCGAATCACTTATTGACCCAATTATTGATCAACGGAACAAGTTACCCTAGGGATAACAGCGCAATCCTATTTTAGAGTCCATATCGACAATAGGGTTTACGACCTCGATGTTGGATCAGGACATCCCAATGGTGCAGCAGCTATTAAAGGTTCGTTTGTTCAACGATTAAAGTCCTACGTGATCTGAGTTCAGACCGGAGCAATCCAGGTCGGTTTCTATCTATATGCCATTTCTCCCAGTACGAAAGGACAAGAGAAATAGAGCCTACTCTTATACGGAGCGCTCTAATCTTAATTCTATGAATTAATCTCAATATAAATAAATTGACCAACCCTGCCCAAGACCAGGGCCTGTTAAGATGGCAGAGACCGGTAATTGCGTAAGACTTAAACCTTTATAGCCAGAGGTTCAATTCCTCTTCTTAACAGTGTTCATAATTAACCTGTTCTCACTAATTATTCCAATTCTAGTAGCCATAGCCTTCCTAACCCTAATTGAACGTAAAATCCTAGGCTATATACAACTCCGCAAAGGCCCTAATGTTGTTGGGCCTTATGGTCTCCTACAGCCCTTCGCAGATGCAATCAAACTTTTCATCAAAGAACCAATCCGACCCTCAACCTCCTCAAAACTTATATTTACCATTGCCCCAGTCCTAGCCCTAACCCTCGCCCTAACTATATGAATTCCGCTACCAACCCCATATCCCCTAATCAACATGAACCTAAGCATATTATTCATTCTGGCTATATCAAGCCTAGCTGTGTATTCTATCTTATGATCGGGCTGAGCATCAAATTCTAAGTACGCCCTAATTGGAGCCCTACGGGCAGTCGCCCAAACTATTTCCTATGAAGTTTCACTAGTAATCATTCTACTTCCAGCGATACTTATAAACGGGTCATTTACCCTATTCTCCCTAACCACCACTCAAGAACACCTTTGACTGATCTTTCCCCTCTGACCACTAGCTATGATATGGTTTGTCTCAACCCTAGCAGAAACCAATCGAGCCCCATTTGACCTAACCGAAGGAGAGTCTGAGCTAGTATCAGGCTACAACGTTGAATACGCCGCTGGGCCTTTCGCCCTATTTTTCATAGCTGAATACACCAACATTATAATAATAAATACCCTCACAGCCATTCTATTTCTAGGAGCACTACACAACCCGTTCCTACCAGAAACTTATACAATTAGTCTTGCCCTAAAAACATCCCTACTCACCATCTGCTTTCTCTGGGTACGAGCATCCTACCCACGATTCCGGTATGACCAACTCATACACTTGCTATGAAAAAACTTCCTACCATTAACACTGGCCCTATGCATATGACACGTATCAATCCCTATCATATTAGCCTGCATCCCCCCACAAACATAAAGAAATATGTCTGACAAAAGAATTACTTTGATAGAGTAAACTATAGAGGTTTAAGCCCTCTTATTTCTAGAATTATAGGATTCGAACCTAAACCTAAGAATTCAAAAATCTCCGTGCTACCACTTACACCACATTCTACATTAGTAAGGTCAGCTAAATAAGCTATCGGGCCCATACCCCGAAAATGTTGGTTTATACCCTTCCCGTACTAATCAATCCCCTAATCTTCAGCATAATCCTAATAACTCTAATGCTAGGAACTATAGCCACTATACTCAGCTCAAACTGACTACTAGCCTGGATAGGCCTAGAAATAAATATATTAGCCATAATCCCTATTCTAACCATAAACTCCAACCCACGATCCACGGAAGCAGCCACAAAGTATTTCCTTGCCCAATCCACTGCATCCATACTACTCATAATGGCTATCTTAATTAACTTTATACTATCAGGACAATGAACAATCACTAAACTGCCCAATGTAGTAACCTCAAGCATAGCCCTAGCAGCATTAATAATGAAATTAGGACTAGCTCCATTCCACTTCTGAGTGCCTGAAGTTACCCAAGGAACCAGCCTAATCTCAGGAGCAATCCTGCTAACCTGACAAAAATTAGCACCCCTGTCCATCCTTTATCAAATCATCCCCTCAATCGACATCAATCTCCTCATTATCTCAGGATTACTATCAATCCTAGTAGGAGGCTGAGGAGGTCTTAACCAAACCCAGCTACGTAAAATCTTGGCCTACTCATCAATCGCTCACATGGGCTGGATACTCATCATTATACCCTACAACCCTTCTCTCACCATCCTGAACCTTGTAATCTACATCCTAATAACGCTCTCCATCTTCATGATCCTAATAAACAATTACTCTACCTCCACATCTACCCTGTCCCTACTCTGGAATAACACCCCAATAATAATGATCATGCTCATGATCACCCTACTATCACTAGGTGGCCTCCCACCACTATCAGGATTTATGCCCAAATGACTAATCATCTATGAACTAACTAAAAACGACAACATCATCCTACCTGCATCCATAGCCATATTTGCTTTGCTTAATCTATACTTCTATATACGCCTAATCTACTCCTCCTCACTCACTATATTCCCATCAACAAACAACATAAAAATAAAATGACAATTTACCAACCCCAAATACCTCACCCTCCTTTCTCCCCTGATCATTCTATCGACCCTAATTCTTCCACTCACCCCAACCCTCTCCATTCTGGAATAGGGATTTAGGTTAGCAGAGACCAAGAGCCTTCAAAGCCCTAAGCAAGTTAATTAACACTTAATCCCTGATCTAAGGACTGCAAGATACTACCCTACATCAACTGGATGCAAACCAGACGCTTTAGTTAAGCTAAATCCTCCTAGATTGGTGGGCTCCTACCCCACGATACTTTAGTTAACAGCTAAACACCCTAAACAACTGGCTTCAATCTACTTCTCCCGCCTTGAAAAAAAAGGAAAGGCGGGAGAAGCCCCGGCAGAGTTGAAGCTGCTTCTTCGAATTTGCAATTCAATGTGTAACACACCTCAGGGCTTGGTAAAAAGGAGGCTATACTCCTGTACTTAGATTTACAGTCTAATGCTTTACTCAGCCATTTTACCTATGTTCATCAATCGTTGATTATTCTCAACCAATCACAAAGATATTGGCACCCTGTATTTACTATTCGGCGCTTGAGCCGGAATGGTAGGAACTGCTCTGAGCATTCTAATTCGGGCCGAATTAGGCCAGCCCGGCACCCTCCTGGGAGATGATCAAATCTACAATGTCATCGTAACAGCCCATGCCTTCGTAATAATTTTCTTCATGGTTATGCCCATCATAATCGGAGGATTTGGGAACTGACTAGTCCCTCTAATAATTGGAGCCCCCGACATGGCGTTCCCCCGAATAAATAATATGAGCTTCTGACTCCTACCTCCATCATTTCTACTCCTTCTAGCCTCATCTATAATTGAAGCTGGGGCTGGAACAGGCTGAACAGTCTACCCACCTCTAGCTGGGAACCTAGCCCATGCCGGAGCCTCGGTAGATCTGACTATCTTCTCGCTCCATCTGGCTGGAGTATCTTCAATTCTAGGGGCTATTAACTTTATCACTACAATTATCAACATGAAACCTCCAGCCATATCTCAATACCAAACTCCCCTGTTTGTCTGATCTGTTCTAGTCACAGCCGTCCTTCTTCTTCTGTCCCTCCCAGTTCTAGCAGCAGGAATCACTATACTCCTGACGGACCGCAACCTAAACACTACCTTCTTTGACCCGGCTGGAGGGGGAGACCCAATCCTGTACCAACACCTATTCTGATTCTTCGGGCACCCTGAAGTGTACATTCTTATCCTACCCGGCTTCGGTATAATTTCACACATCGTCACTTATTATTCAGGTAAAAAAGAACCATTCGGTTATATAGGTATGGTTTGGGCCATAATGTCTATCGGCTTTCTCGGTTTCATCGTATGAGCTCATCATATATTCACCGTAGGTATAGATGTGGACACTCGAGCCTACTTTACGTCAGCCACAATAATTATTGCCATCCCCACAGGTGTTAAAGTATTCAGCTGATTAGCCACGCTACACGGTGGCAATATCAAATGATCTCCTGCCCTACTATGAGCCCTGGGCTTTATCTTCCTGTTCACAGTCGGAGGCCTAACAGGAATTGTCCTAGCCAACTCATCATTAGATGTCATCCTCCATGACACCTACTATGTCGTAGCACACTTTCACTATGTCCTCTCTATAGGTGCAGTATTCGCCATTATGGGTGGATTCGTGCACTGATTCCCTCTATTTTCAGGATACACACTTAATCAAACATGAGCCAAAATCCACTTCCTAATCATATTTGTTGGTGTTAACCTAACATTCTTTCCCCAACATTTCCTTGGTCTATCCGGCATACCTCGTCGATACTCAGACTACCCAGATGCCTACACCATGTGAAACACTGTGTCCTCTATGGGGTCGTTTATCTCTCTCACGGCCGTTATCCTAATAGTATTCATAGTGTGAGAAGCGTTCGCCTCTAAACGAGAAGTTTCCACAGTTGAGCTAACAACAACTAACCTTGAATGACTCAACGGCTGCCCACCATCATATCACACATTCGAGGAACCAGCCTACGTCAAGGTCTAGAACGAGAAAGGAAGGAATCGAACCCCCTAAGATTGGTTTCAAGCCAATCCCATAACCTCTATGACTTTCCCTACGAGTGAGGTGTTAGTAAAACAATTACATAACTTTGTCAAAGTTAATTTATAGGTTGAACTCCTTTATACCTCTATGCCATATCCCCTCCAACTAGGTCTCCAAGATGCCACATCCCCAATTATAGAAGAATTGACACATTTCCATGACCATACCCTAATAATTGTCTTCCTCATTAGCTCCCTAGTTCTTTACATTATTTCATCCATACTAACCACTAAACTGACGCATACTAGTACTATGGATGCTCAGGAAGTAGAAACAATTTGAACTATCCTCCCAGCTATAATCCTAATTCTAATTGCCCTCCCATCCTTACGAATCCTCTATATAATGGATGAGATCAACGACCCATTGCTAACGGTAAAAACTATAGGGCATCAATGATATTGAAGCTATGAATACACTGATTACGAAGACTTGGCCTTTGACTCCTATATAATCCCCACTAATGACCTTGAACCCGGACAATTACGACTGCTAGAAGTTGATAACCGAGTAGTTTTACCTATAGAAATACCAATCCGCATATTAATCTCATCAGAAGACGTCCTACACTCATGAGCCATTCCATCCATGGGCCTGAAAACAGATGCTATTCCAGGGCGACTGAACCAGGCAACCTTAATATCATCACGACCTGGCCTATTCTACGGTCAATGCTCTGAAATTTGTGGATCCAACCATAGCTTCATGCCAATTGTACTGGAACTAGTTCCGCTCAAATACTTCGAAGACTGATCAGCATCTCTATTATAAGACATTGAGAAGCTAAACTAGCGTTAACCTTTTAAGTTAAAGACCGAGAGCCATGCCTCTCCTCAATGGATGCCTCAACTAGATACGACCACATGATTCGTCACTATCGTTTCTATATATGTTACTCTATTTATCCTATTCCAAATTAAACTATCAAACTTCACCTACCCTCTAAATATGACTCCCATTTCCCCCAGCACATCTAACTTCACAACCCCTTGAGAAACAAAATGAACGAAAACTTATTTGCCTCTTTCATTACCCCTACAATAATGGGTCTACCCATTGTTATTCTTATCATTGCACTCCCAGCAATATTATACCCTTCCCCAAATCGACTTGTCGACAATCGCTTAATCTCTATTCAACAATGACTGGTTCAACTCATTCTCAAACAAATACTACTAATCCATAACGTTAAAGGCCGTACATGATCTCTTATACTAATCTCATTAATCCTGTTCATTGGCTCAACCAATCTTTTAGGCCTAATCCCATATTCATTTACACCCACCACTCAACTATCCATAAATCTGGGCATGGCTATCCCCCTATGAGCCGGAACAGTAATTACAGGATTCCGATATAAGACCAAGTCCTCATTGGCCCACTTCCTCCCGCAGGGCACACCCACTTTGCTGATTCCAATACTAGTGGTAATCGAGACCATCAGTCTGTTTATTCAGCCAATAGCCCTAGCTGTACGCCTTACCGCCAACATCACAGCTGGCCACCTACTTATGCGTCTAATCGGGGGAGCCACCCTGGCCTTGACGGCTATCAGCCCTGCAACTGCTTCAATCACCTTCATCGTCCTTCTATTACTCACAATCTTAGAATTTGCAGTGGCATTAATTCAAGCATATGTATTCACATTGCTAGTTAGCCTGTACCTACATGACAACACCTAATGACACACCAGACACATGCCTATCACATAGTAAACCCAAGTCCATGGCCCTTGACCGGAGCTCTATCAGCCCTCCTCATAACTTCTGGTCTGGTAATATGATTCCACTATCATTCTACCATCCTCGTATCGCTAGGCCTATTAACTAACGTCCTAACAATATATCAATGGTGACGAGATGTAATTCGAGAAGGTACCTTTCAAGGCCACCATACACCAATTGTACAAAAAGGCCTACGATACGGGATGGTCCTGTTTATCATCTCAGAAATCTTTTTCTTCGCAGGCTTCTTCTGAGCATTTTACCACTCCAGCCTCGCTCCAACGCCCGAACTAGGTGGTTGCTGACCTCCAACAGGCATTCACCCCCTTAACCCCATGGAGGTCCCACTCCTTAACACGTCAGTCCTACTAGCCTCAGGAGTAACTATCACTTGAGCTCACCACAGCCTAATAGAAGGGAACCGCAAACAAATACTTCAAGCCCTGTTCATCACAATCTCCTTAGGGGCCTACTTCACATTGCTTCAAGCCTCCGAGTATTACGAGGCATCGTTCTCTATCTCCGACGGAATTTATGGCTCAACCTTCTTTGTGGCGACAGGCTTCCATGGCCTCCACGTAATTATTGGTTCTACCTTTCTAGCCGTTTGCTTCCTTCGTCAACTTAAATTCCACTTTACATCCAACCACCATTTCGGATTTGAAGCAGCTGCCTGATATTGACATTTCGTAGATGTAGTGTGACTGTTCCTATATGTATCTATTTACTGATGAGGATCCTATTCTTTTAGTATTAAATAGTACAACTGACTTCCAATCAGTAAGTTTTGGCAACACCCAAAAAAGAATAATTAACCTCATAATTACCATATTCACTAACACCGCCCTAGCCTCACTGCTAATCCTAATTGCATTTTGACTACCCCAACTATACACGTACGCAGAAAAAGTGAGCCCATATGAATGTGGCTTCGATCCAATAGGGTCGGCCCGATTACCCTTCTCCATAAAATTCTTCCTGGTAGCCATCACATTCCTGCTATTCGACCTGGAAATTGCTCTCTTACTACCTTTACCATGAGCTATCCAAACTACCAACCTTAACCTCATACTCTTCATAGCACTAACGCTTATTTCACTCCTAGCCCTCAGCTTAGCCTACGAGTGAACCCAAAAAGGCCTAGAATGAGCAGAATATGGTAATTAGTTTAGGAAAAACAAGTGATTTCGACTCATTAGACTATGACAATATCATAATTACCAATCATGCCCTTCATCTATATTAACCTCCTACTAGCTTTTTCTATCTCCTTCATTGGCCTATTAATATACCGCTCCCATCTAATATCATCCCTCCTATGCCTTGAGGGAATAATGCTATCACTGTTTATTCTAGGTTCCCTACTCTGTCTCAACATACACTCCACCCTCTCCATAATAGCCCCAATAATTCTGCTAGTTTTCGCAGCATGTGAAGCTGCCGTGGGCCTAGCGCTTCTTGTCATAGTGTCAAATACATACGGACGAGACCACGTACAAAACCTAAACTTACTTCAATGCTAAAAATCATTATACCTACAGCTATACTCATCCCACTCACCTGATTATCTAATAGCAGCACCATATGAATCAACATTACTATACATGGCTTTATCATCAGTCTAATTAGCCTCCCACTCCTCAACCAACCACTCGACACCGGCCTAAACTTTTCCCTTCTATTTTTCTCAGACCAGCTATCAACCCCACTACTAATTCTCACTACCTGACTCTTTCCACTCATGCTAATGGCCAGCCAGCATCATCTCTCTCAAGAATCAGTAACTCGGAAAAAGTCTTACGTTACCATGCTCATCCTACTCCAACTTTTTCTAATTATAACATTTACCGCCACTGAGCTAATTCTACTTTATATTATATTTGAAGCCACACTAATTCCCACAATAATCATTATTACCCGATGAGGGAACCAATCAGAACGCCTCAACGCAGGCCTTTACTTCCTTTTCTATACACTGTTAGGATCCATTCCACTCTTAGTTACCCTAGTATATATTCAAAACGTCCTAGGTACATTAAACCTTATAATCACCTCTTACTGAATCCAACACTTGCCCCACTCATGATCAACAAGTATTCTATGGCTAGCGTGCATAATAGCCTTCATGGTTAAAATGCCACTGTATGGTATCCACCTCTGACTGCCTAAAGCCCACGTTGAAGCTCCCATTGCAGGCTCAATAGTTCTAGCCGCCATCCTACTGAAATTGGGAGGTTACGGCATAATACGTATCACCACCCTATTAGACCCCCTAACAAAATCTATGGCCTACCCATTTCTAATGCTCTCCCTATGAGGAATAGTCATAACTAGCTCAATTTGTCTACGACAAACCGACCTGAAATCCCTCATCGCCTATTCATCTGTTAGCCACATAGCATTAGTAATTGTAGCTATCCTTATTCAAACCCCATGAAGCTTCATGGGAGCTACCGCCCTAATAATTGCACACGGACTGACCTCATCTCTTCTGTTCTGTCTAGCCAACTCGAACTATGAACGGATCCACAGCCGAACCATAATCCTAGCTCGAGGCCTACAAACCCTCCTCCCCCTAATAGCAGCATGATGGCTACTAGCCTGCCTTACAAATATAGCCCTACCACCTTCAATTAACCTAATCGGTGAACTATTCATTATTTTGACATCACTTTCATGATCAAACTTCACCATCATATTCACAGGACTTAACATACTATTAACAGCCTCATATACCCTTTACATACTTATCACTACTCAACGGGGAAAAGCCTCACACCACGCCAAAATCATTAAACCTTCATTCACCCGAGAAAATGCCCTTATAGCCCTACACGTTATTCCCCTATTACTCCTGTCTATCAACCCCCAACTCATCTTAGGCCCCACATTCTGTAAATATAGTTTAACCAAAACATTAGATTGTGAATCTAATAATAAAAGCTTAAGCCTTTTTATTTACCGACAGAGCACAGGAGGATTGCTAACCCTCCACTCCATACTTAACACTATGGCTCTTTCAACTTTTAAAGGATAGTAGCTATCCGTTGGTCTTAGGAACCAAAAAATTGGTGCAACTCCAAATAAAAGTAATTAATTTATTCTCCTCATTTACCCTAATTACACTAACTATTCTCATCCTCCCCATCACACTAACCCCGTCACAAATTTATAACTCAACCAACTTCCCACACTATGTAAAAACAACTGTCTCTTACGCTTTCATGACTAGTATAGTCCCTGCTATAATGTTTATGCACCTAGGCCACGAGGCTGTAATCTCCAACTGACACTGAATAACAATCCATACACTAAAACTATCACTCAGCTTTAAATTAGATTACTTTTCCCTGGTCTTCATACCAGTAGCCCTCTTCGTTACATGATCAATCATGGAGTTCTCACTATGATATATGCACTCAGACCCCTACATTAACCGGTTCTTCAAGTATCTACTCCTATTCCTAATCACCATAATAATTTTGGTCACCGCCAACAACCTATTCCAGCTGTTCATCGGCTGGGAAGGAGTGGGCATAATATCATTTCTACTTATTGGGTGATGATACGGACGGGCAGACGCCAACACGGCTGCGCTCCAAGCCATGATCTACAACCGTATCGGAGACGTAGGATTCGTAGCAGCCATAGCCTGATTTCTACTCCACTCTAACTCCTGAGAACTCCAACAGATCTTCCTAGCAAGCCCAAAAAACGATACCCTACCCCTCCTAGGCCTTCTACTTGCCGCTACAGGCAAATCAGCTCAATTTGGTCTCCACCCATGACTTCCATCCGCCATGGAAGGGCCGACACCAGTGTCAGCCCTACTTCACTCTAGCACTATAGTAGTAGCCGGCGTGTTCCTTCTAATCCGCTTTCATCCACTTATAGAGACAAATCCCCTAACCCTGACCCTAACACTCTGTATCGGTGCCATCACAACACTATTCACCGCTATCTGCGCATTAACGCAAAACGACATCAAAAAAATTATCGCCTTCTCGACCTCCAGTCAACTAGGACTAATAATAGTTACTATCGGCATCAACCAGCCCCACTTAGCTTTCCTGCACATCTGTACCCACGCCTTCTTTAAAGCCATACTATTTATGTGCTCAGGGTCTATCATCCACAGCTTAGGTGATGAACAAGATATCCGCAAGATAGGAGGACTCTACAAAACCCTCCCATTCACCACCACTGCCCTTATTATTGGCAGCCTAGCGCTAACTGGTATACCATTCCTAACAGGCTTTTACTCAAAAGACCTAATTATTGAGGCCATAAGCACATCCTACACCAACGCCTGAGCCCTACTAATTACTCTCGCTGCCACATCCATAACAGCGGTTTACAGTACCCGAATTGTCTTCTTTGTCCTACTGGGACAACCACGATACCCTATACTTATCCAAATCAATGAAAATAACCCCTTCCTCATCAACGCCATCAAACGCCTCATTCTAGGCAGCATCTTTGCCGGATTCATAATCTCATCCAACCTAACCCCAACCACGGTACCCCACATGACCATACCACACCACCTGAAATTTGCGGCTTTAGCAATCACCCTTCTGGGTTTCGCACTGGCTATAGAATTAAGCCTATTCACATATCACCTCAAATTCGACTTTCCACTTTACACACACAAGTTCTCAAACATACTGGGCTATTACCCTACTATTATCCACCGTTCTCCACCGTTCCACGTTCTCAATACCAGTCAAAATTTAGCATCCACTATCATAGACCTGGCTTGGCTAGAAAAGGCTATCCCAAAAGGCCTGGCCTCAATACAAAAATTCGCCTCAACCTCAATCTCAAACCAAAAAGGAATAATCAAATTATACTCCCTTTCCTTCCTCATCTCTCTAACCTTAGGCCTCCTACTCACAATCTAACGCCCCCGAGTAATCTCAATGACAACAAAAACACTAATAAACAACATTCAACCTGATATTAACATTAATCAACACCCACGATCATACAAAGACGACCCACCAACATAATCCTCACGAATGTACTCACCTCCCTCCTCACCAAAGACTATCCAATTCTCTAGGCTACCCAAATCCAGACCAACCAACTCACATCCACCCCCACTGAATAAGTATACCACAACGACCCCCTCCATCAGCAGACCCGTAATTAACGCTCCCAAGACCACAACATTCGATCCCCAAGTCTCTGGGTACTCATCAGTAGCCATAGCTGTGGTGTAACCAAAAACCACTATTATTCCTCCTAAGTAAACCAAAAATACTATTAACCCCAGGAAAGACCCGCCAAGACTCACAACAACACCACATCCCACTCCACCACTAACGATCAACCCTAACCCTCCATAAATAGGAGAAGGCTTAGAAGAAAACCCAATAAACCCAACCACAAAAAGAACACTCATCATAAAAACCACATACATCATTATTCTTACATGGACTACAACCATGACCAATGACATGAAAAATCACCGTTGTTTTTCAACTATAAGAACCCCTAATGACCAACATTCGAAAATCACACCCACTAATCAAAATCTTGAATGACTCCTTCATCGACTTGCCAACTCCAACAAACATCTCATCATGATGAAACTTTGGCTCACTACTTGGGGCATGCCTAATCATTCAAATTCTCACAGGATTATTCCTAGCCATACACTACACATCAGACACGCTAACCGCATTCTCTTCAGTAGCCCACATTTGCCGAGACGTCAACTATGGTTGAATCATTCGCTACCTCCATGCCAACGGAGCATCAATATTTTTCCTATGTCTCTACGCCCACATTGGACGTGGAATCTATTACGGCTCCTACTTATATTCAGAAACCTGAAACATTGGAATCATCCTACTACTCACAATTATAGCCACTGCTTTCATAGGATACGTCCTCCCATGAGGACAGATATCATTCTGAGGGGCAACTGTAATCACCAACCTTCTATCAGCCATCCCCTACATCGGCACCAACCTAGTAGAATGAGTCTGAGGTGGATTCTCAGTAGACAAAGCTACCCTCACCCGATTTTTCGCGTTACACTTCACCCTACCTTTCGTCGTAACCGCCCTAGTAACCGTCCATCTCCTATTCCTTCACGAGACAGGGTCCAACAACCCCACAGGCCTAATCTCCGATTCCGACAAAATTCCATTTCATCCATACTACTCAATCAAAGACCTCCTAGGCCTATTCCTCCTCATCCTAATCCTACTCCTACCGACCTTATTCTCCCCAGACATGTTAGGAGACCCAGACAACTACACACCCGCAAATCCACTAAGCACCCCACCCCACATTAAACCAGAATGGTACTTCCTATTTGCATACGCCATCCTTCGATCCATCCCCAACAAACTAGGTGGGGTCTTAGCCCTAGTCCTCTCTATCCTAATTCTAGCCCTCCTCCCTCTCCTCCACACATCCAAACAACGTAGCCTATTGTTCCGGCCCCTAAGCCAATGCCTATTCTGAATCCTAGTAACCGACCTAATCACACTTACATGAATTGGCGGCCAACCGGTTGAGCACCCATACATTGTCATCGGCCAACTAGCCTCAATCCTGTACTTCTCCATCATCCTCATCTTTATACCTATCGCAGGCCTAATTGAAAACCACCTTCTTAAATGAAGGTCCTCGTAGTATAACATATTACAACGGTCTTGTAAACCGTAAATGAAAACTCATCTTCCGAGGACATTCAGGGAAGAGGCTACCTACCTCACCATCAACACCCAAAGCTGAAATTCTACTTAAACTACTCCCTGTACGGCTATGTAATTCGTGCATTACGTGCTCCTCCCCATATAGTACTATCTATGTTTAATCTTACATACACCATCCTATGTATAATCGTACATTACACTATATACCCCATGCTTATAAGCAGGTACAGTACAAGTAATGCTCCCAGACAATATATACCTTCCACTGTAAATTCCCAACCACATGGATATTCTTCAGTCCATTTACTCCTTGATATTGCATAGCACATCACACCTCTTAATCGTCCATAGCACATCACTTGAAATCATTCTCGTCAACATGCTTATCACCTCCATTAGGCAGTCCTTGATCACCAAGCGCCGAGAAACCAGCAACCCGCCCTCATTTTGTCCCTCTTCTCGCTCCGGGCCCATAACTTGTGGGGGTGTCTAAACTGAATCTATACCTGGCATCTGGTTCTTTCTTCAGGGCCATCTCACCTAAATTCGCCCACTCTTTCCTCTTAAATAAGACATCTCGATGGACTTATGACTAATCAGCCCATGATCATAACATAACTGTGGTGTCATGCATTTGGTATCTTTTAATTTTGGGGATGCACCGACTCAACTAGGCCGTCTGAGGCCCTAACACAGTCAAACAACTTGTAGCTGAACCCTAATTGAACATTAAGTACTGGCGCCACCTTCATATAAGGTGTTATTCAGTCAATGCTCGAGGACATAAAATTTATTTAAACCCAAATTCCCTGCGCACGCGCATACGCATACGCATACGCATACGCATACGCATACGCATACGCATACGCATACGCATACGCATACGCATACGCATACGCATACGCATACGCATACGCATACGCATACGCATACGCATACGCATACGCATACGCATACGCATACGCATACGCATACGCATACGCATACGCATACGCATACGCATACGCATACGCATACGCATACGCATACGCATACGCATACGCATACGCATACGCATACGCATACGCATACGCATACGCATACGCATACGCATACGCATACGCATACGCATACGCATACGCATACGCATACGCATACGCATACGCATACGCATACGCATACGCATACGCATACGCATACGCATACGCATACGCATACGCATACGCATACGCATACGCATACGCATACGCATACGCATACGCATACGCATAACCATAGAATTATCTCTCACAAACCCCCCTACCCCCCTTAACTACCCTTAACTAGATTTCTATAAGTATTTTTTTAAATCTTGTCAAACCCCAAAAGCAAGATATACTATAGAAAAGTAAGGGTACGGGTAAACTAAGAAGACCAACCCATCAACACTAAACCAATTGAGATAACTCCTTTTTCCACTAATACTGGTATGCCACTTTAATAGTTTCATTTTCTTTTTAAGAGCTATGTTCCTAGATTTGGAATTCATGTCTCACAATTTAATCAAAAGGGATTCCTCTCACATCCCT